ATTAAAATAATAAATCAGAAAATGGAATAGAATAACAAATAGAATTTCTATTTTAGAATTTTATATCATTGAATTCTCAATTCAATATAACATTAAGGTAAGGAAGGGTAAAAATAATTTTTTTAGGATTTAGATTGCTTCCTTTAAATTTAAAATATTAAATTTATATAAAATAAGTCCATAAAATCACAAAATTACACTATATTGTTAGAACAAAAAAAAAGCCCAGCCGGGTATGAACTAGGCCGGGCCTTTAAAATAAAAGAATAACTTTTCTTTAGAATCGAATCAAATTAACAAATTAATAAGTATTAATATACTATTTAAGAAGTATTAATATACTATTTTTTTTTTATTTTTTGAATCGAATTCATATGGAATGTGATAATACAATAAAAAATAGAATTAGAAAAACGGATGATAATAGTTGTAGATTATCTATTTATATAGTTTATATTATATATGTGATTATGTGATAATACAATAAAAAATAGAATTAGAAAAACGGATGATAATAGTTGTAGATTATCTATTTATATAGTTTATATTATATATGTGATTATGTGATAATACAATAAAAAAATAAAGAGTTTGTTCAATCTTTCGGTTTTTATTGTGTAATGTAAGAAATGAATTTTATTTTTTTTTAAATTGGGAGAGATGGCTGAGTGGACTAAAGCGTCGGATTGCTAATCCGTTGTACGAGTTTTTCGTACCGAGGGTTCGAATCCCTCTCTTTCCGTTGAAGTTTATGAAGTTTATTATGTTTATTATTAAGTATTTGATTTGATTTCAATTTATTTTTTATCAAAACGATTTGATAAGTTCAAAAAAAAAAGTTCAAAATCAAATGTAAAAAAAATGTGTATAAATACCTAATAACATTTCAAAATCAAGCAAGGAAAACAAAAACTCTTCTTTCTTTTTTATTCTTCACGTCCAGGATTACGTCCTGGATCATTTGATAGAAATCCGAAGATGAAGAGAGAAACAAAGAAAATTACTACTGTGTAAACAAAGAGTTTTAAAGTAAGCATTACACAATCTCCAAGATTAAAAAAAAAGAAAATAGATTCTCCATTTTTTTATACTACATATCCTATTTTTAAAACAAAAAAAAATGAAGTGGTTTATTTTATGAAATTATGAAATGAAAAATAAACGAAGGAATCTGGACAAATTCATTTTGAATTAAGATTCAGAGTCGAACATTTTATTACCTAAAATTTTTTATCCATAATAATTTCTTATAATTAGAGTTGACTCCACTTCAAATTCTAATAGGATCTTTAAATTGAAAAATGAAATAAGGTAATTTATATATTTTTTTTAATTTACATAAGAATTTCAATGTTTGAATCGTTGGTTTCATTCTCGAATACTTATCTGATGAGATCCTTTTTTTTATTTATTCTCGAATAATCATCAATTTTTTATAGGATAGTCTTCAAGATTTCATCGAAAACTGACAGCAGCTTGCCAAACAAAGGCTAAGAGAAGAAAGAGCACAGGAATGACTGGCATAAAATCTATGATTGGACTCAAAAAAGCATAGGCTTCTGGCAATTTTGCCGAGAACAAAATACTTGAAGAAAGGGTAGAGTTAAAACAGATACAGATCAAACTAAAGATATTAAGCATAAGAAACATTTTTATCTTGAAGATAATTTGATTTTTGTTTTGATTTGAGTAAATGAATATATTCTATATATAATATATTACAACGAATATTATGATTTAATTGATTTAATATTTGAGTTTAGATTCTAAATTGTATTTAGAAATTTGCAATAAATAATTTATTAATTCATTAGAATCTAATCTAATCTAAATGGATACATAATTTAATTTATTTTAATCTATTATATCAAATATGATGATGTTTCATAAAAGAAATAGGTTATTTTGAATCATTTTATTTTCAATAATAAGATAAATCGATTGAATTTGAAAATAAAAGAAAAAAAAAGAAGATTAATGAAAGTATACTAATGTGAAATTTCATATTTTCATCAATAAAAATAGATATATATATAAATATATAAATAAAATATAAATATTATTATAATAAATAAATTAAATTCTAATAAATAGAAAATAATATATTATATATATATATTATATTAAAGTTATCTATTAATTATTAATATTAATAAAGAATTCTATAAGATTTGATAATAAGATTAATTATATCATTTTTTTTGTTTGATTTGAAAAAAAAAAGAGAATCAATAAATATCCGTTAAGAATCATAAAATGAATATAAATTGATTAAATAATGATTAAAGAAATATTGATAAAGAAATAAAAATTTGACTAAAAATATAAAAATAAAAAGGTAAAAATGAAGTTATAAAAAAATTCTTATTTTTTTTGACTCACTTAATCTAAAATCTTTGAATTCTAAAACCAAAAGAGAACATATAATAGAATAAATCATACTTTCATCAAAATATCTTAATTCAATTTAGATAGAATTTAGATAGAATGATCAATAAATTCAATAAATTAATTTGGAAATTTTATTGGATTTGATATTTGGAATAAAATAAATAGAAAATAGAATCTATTCTGTATATAGATTGATATTGGCGTGAATTGACGCACAACCTAAAACAATAAATAATATTTTTGATTCGTGTTGAATGGAAATAAAAATGGGGCGTAGCCAAGCGGTAAGGCAACGGGTTTTGGTCCCGCTATTCGGAGGTTCGAATCCTTCCGTCCCAGAGTATACTAATTTTAATTCTTTATGATTATGATTTCTCAATTGAAAATACGAAGTTAGTTTCACTCATATTAATGAATTAAATTAATTACATTAGAAATGAACCATTATCAATCAAGTATACAATAAAAAGAATACAAATTAAGTCAGATTTAAGACTACAATCAAAAGATGAAACTCGAGTATAAAAGATTTATTCATTTCCCAAAGGCTTGGGATTCTATTAATCAATAAGTTGAAAAACTTCGTAAGTATATATACTCTATAAATAGAAATAAAAAAGATCCAATTCAATCAAATAAAATTTGAAATAAAAAATCAAATAAAGAATGATTCAATGAAACCCTTTTTGATTCTAAACAATTCTAAACAATTTATATTGACAACAACTTATCAAACAAATATAATCCAAACGTAGATAAATATATCTATTTTGAATCTTAATAATATTAGAATAATATTAGAATTTAGAATGATGTATTTATTGGATTTGTTTTGATACAATCCATTCACATTGTATCTACATAGAAGATATAAGAATTATTATTAGTTAATTATTCTTTTTCATTAATATATAATATAAATTGAATGTATAATATGAATAATGAAATAATATAATATAAAGAAATTAAAAAAAAAAAGATTAAAATATTTAAAAGAGAATTATTAAAAATATAATATAATTAAGGGTTGCTAACTCAATGGTAGAGTACTCGGCTTTTAAGTGCGGCTAGTGTCTTTTACACATTTGTATGAAGTCAAAAATTCGTCAATACCTATCGGTAAGGTTTGCAAGACCACGACTGATCCTGAAAGGAATGAATGGAAAAAATAGCATGTCGTATTCATATTAATGGGCAATTCTAAGAATATTAATATTTCATTCTTACCGAATTGATCCAAAACCTTTTTTGAATTAAAAAAAAAATGAGTTCAAAATTTGGTCGAGCACATACATGGATAGAATCTTATGATTCTACTCTTTTAGTGTATTACATGAAAAAAAAAGAAACGAGCTTCTTTTCATAATTTGAGAATGATTTCCCGATCTAATTATACGTTAAAAATATATTAGTATCTGATACGGGAAAAGATTTTCCCATGAATTATCTATTTTTTTTTTTAATGAGTCCTAACTATTAGCTATTCTCCATTATAGAATAGAAATCAATGTGTAGAAGAAGCAGTATATTGATAAAGAGATTTTTTCCAAAATCAAAAGAGCGATTGCGTTTCAAAAAATAAAGGATTTCTAACCCCTTTTTCATTTCTATTTCTAATATAATCAATATCCAAAATGATATGGAAAACGAAAGGATGAGAATCTTTTACTTAGTACTTAGTCTACTTTTTTTTTCCGAGGTATTTATTATAATTTTTATAATTTTTTTTATTATAACTAGAATCAAATAATAAAATACCTTGTTTTAACTATATCGCACTATGTATCATTTGATAACACACAAAAAGAAATCCATTACTACTTTTATTTTTGTTTACGTAAATGGAAGAATTTAAAAAATATTTAAAATATTTAGACTTACATAGATCTTGGAAATATAACTTCCTATACCCACTTCTTTTTCGGGAGTATATTTATGCACTTGCTCACGATCACGGTTTCAATAAATTTATTTTTTTTGATAATGTAGGTTATCAAAAAAAATATAGTTTCTTAGTTGTGAAACGTTTAATTCTTCGAATGTATCAACAGAATCACTTGTGGATTCTTTCTAATAATTCAAATCCAATTTTATTGTTTGGACACAACAAGAATTATTATTCTCAAATGATGTCAGAGGGATTTGCGGTCGTTTTGGAAATTCCATTTTCCCTACGGTTTTTAGATTCTTTAGAAAATAAAAAAAAATCTTATACTTATAATTTACAATCAATTCATTCGATATTTCCTTTTTTAGAGGACAACTTCTCACATTTAAATTATGTATCAGATGTATTAATACCTTATCCCATTCATCCGGAAATATTGGTTCAAATCCTTCGTGACTGGTTGAAAGATGCCTCCTCTTTGCATTTATTACGACTTGTTCTTCATCAGTATTCAAATTTTAATAGTCTTATTACCTCCAATAAATCGATTTCTAGTTTTTCAAAACAGAATCTAAGATTCTTCTTTTTCCTATATAATTCTTATGTATGTGAATGCGAATCTATTTTGAAATTTCTACGTAACCAATCTTCTCATTTACGGTCAAAATCTTATGGTATCTTTATTGAGCGAATAAATTTCTATCAGAAAATAGAACATCTT